GGGTATCATTTCTAATACATCCGTGGGGCACGCCCGGACACATTGAGTACATCCTATACATGTATCATAAATCTTTACTGAATGTGACATTGGATCTATACATTTTTTAACGTCATAAATTTTCAGTTTAGTAAACTAACTTATAAACGAATCCTATAGTTAGATTCTAGACGAATCAATGAGTGATCAGAATCAATTTACTTCCGAATTGATTTATGAGGGAGGTCAAAAATACTTTGATTTCTTATTTTTTTGCAATCACGATCATACCTTGCCCATACCAAACTCGCAAATTTAAATTTATTTATTAATATTCAAATTTTCACCTATATGATGAATATTATTTATTCAACAAATTTGATTGGTTAATACGAGTTGATTTTCTGTTACGATAAATTGATGAAACAATAGCAGGTCCAATAGCTGCTTCAGCGGCTGCAATAGTTATAACAAAAATTGCGAAAATATCTCCTCTTAATTGACGATTATCAAAAATATCAGAAAATGTTACAAAATTGATATTAACGGAATTTAATATAAGTTCAAGACACATAAGGGCTCTAACTATATTTCGACTTGTGATCAATCCATAGATACCAATAGAAAATAAATAGGCACTCAAAACAAGTATATGTTCTAGCATCATTAACCAACTCCTTATCAATTTTAATTGATTTTAATCTGAACAATAATTCAATCCATTTGATTTTAACAAATATGGAACAATGGAATAGATTGGTAATAAAAGTAAAGTTTTTCGATTCTACATTAGACATAAAATTAACTCCCATTAACAAATTAGAACATCCTTTTGCGTCGATTCTAGTTGAATTAACTGTTTTAAAGATTTCTTATTGACGAGCTATAGCAATAGCACCTATTAAGGCGACTAAAAGAATTATTGAAACGAGTTCAAACGGAAGAAAAAAATCTGTTGCTAAATGAATTCCAATTTTTTGACTATTACTTATCAAATCTTGTTCTAGAATCTGATTTGATTTTGTAGTCCAAGTGATCCCATACCAGGACGTATCGGGAATAGTAGTAATTAGTGAAATAAAAAGACTTGTACAAACCATGGAAGTAACTCCATCCCCAACAGTCCAAAGATGAAAATCTTTGTAATATTCTGAACCATTCATAAACATCACAGCAAAAATGATTAAAACATTTATAGCTCCTACATAAATAAGGAGTTGCGCGGCAGCTACAAAATATGAGTTCGATAGAATATAGAATAAGGATATACAAAAAAGAACCAATCCCAATGAAAAGGCCGAATAAATTGGATTCGGAAGTAATACTACTGCCAGACTTCCTAATATAAGACCCGATCCCAGAAAGACTAAAAGAAAATCATGTATTGGTCCAGGTAAATCCATTTGATTTTATAAAAAAATAGAAAGATTTCATGCCTTTTTTGACTTGACCAGGAAAAAAGAAGTTATCCTATTTTTTAGGATACTTCTTAATTGAATTAAATTTGAATCGGGGTGATTCGGATCGCTGTAAATAAAGTATTGGACTACTCTTATCCTCGAAAGCAGAGGTTGAAACTTTCTATTTTCATATTTTCAAATCACTATTCGAATAGAAATCAATTTTTAATGAGAATGAAGACACGATTCTCACCAACCGTTCTTTTGTATTGACCAAGCCCTGTCCTTTCGATCCAAAAGTATTTTGATTTTGAATTTGTAAATGTTTTGTGAATCGAGGGTTTTATACATTTTTATACATTTTTTATTTGAGGTAAATTCAAAGAAATTGTTCGAATTGTGTAATCTTCAATTATTGATGCCGGTAAGCGACCTAAAGCAATTTGATTATAATTCAATTCGTGACGATCATAGGTAGAAAGTTCATATTCTTCAGTCATTGATAAACAATTTGTTGGACAATACTCGACGCAATTACCACAAAATATACAGATTCCAAAATCAATACTGTAATTAAGTAATTGTTTCTTTCGAATATCGGTTTGCAATTTCCAATCTACAACGGGTAGATCTATAGGACATACACGAACACATACTTCACAAGCAATGCATTTATCAAATTCAAAGTGGATTCTACCCCGGAAACGTTCTGATGTGATCAATTTTTCGTAGGGATATTGAATAGTTATGGGTAAACGATTTGCGTGGCACAAGGTAATCATGAAACCTTGACCAATGGACCTGGCAGCTCGTATTGTTTGTTGACCGGAGTTCAACAGCTGAGTTAGCATAGCGAACATATTTGAATATATATAAATAATTTTACTTGTTTCTTTTTCTTGTTTGAGATAAGTTGTAAAGAATAGAATATTCCTTTACAGTGAAAGAAGTTGGGACGAAGTTGTTAATAATAAATTGCCTAGAGAAATAGGTAAAAGAAATTTCCAACCAAGATTTAATAGTTGGTCCATTCTCAGTCTCGGTAAAGTCCATCTTGTTGCAATAGAAATGAACAAGAACAAATAAGTTTTAGCTAATGTAATAAAGATACCAATTATTATTCCAAAAACTTTACTTCTTTTGTTTATGTTAAAAAACTCGGGAACAAATAGGTATGGAATAGAAAGATTCCAACCCCCCAAGTAAAGAACTGTTACAAATAATGAAGAAACTAATAAATTTAGATACGAAGCAACATAAAATAAACCAAATTTGATACCTGAATATTCCGTTTGATAACCTGCTACTAATTCTTCTTCGGCTTCTGGTAAATCAAAAGGTAATCTCTCGCACTCGGCTAGAGAAGAAATTAGAAAAATGATAAACCCTATAGGTTGACGCCACAGATTCCATCCCCAAAAACCGTATTTTGATTGTGCTTCAACTATATCAACTGTACTTAAACTGTTAGATAATCATAGTCGACGATAACATCACTCTTACCGTCGCTATTACAGAACCGTACATGAGATTTTCACCTCATACGGCTCCTCATAGGTCACAGTTACAACTAAATCTACGGACCTTTCAACATTATTTATCTTAATGTGTTTGTAGGATCGATATAGAATCAAACTCTTATCCTAAGGCCTAGAATTAGACCAATGAAATTCTGTCTGCTAGATTTTTCATAAAAAGTGCTTCGGAATTGATCTCATCTTTTAAAAATTTTTATTTTTTTATTAATAACTTTATCCTTGAATGAAAAAAAAATATTTTTTTTTGTAATTCAAGTCTTTTGGTTTTATTTCGTTCCTCTTCTCCTTTCTCAGAAAAATGCAAAGTAAAAGATTTCTTCGTTCTTGATAGTTATTTACTTAATCAGTGGATAGGAACATACTCTGGATCGAAATCGAGGGGAGTACTTCTTAATCATTTCTACCAATTTTAGGCCCCAATTCGAATTCCTTTTCTATAAAAAAAATATCCTATTGGATAATTTACCGAATCTCCATTACTAATCCTTTGTGTATCTTGGTGTTCCTAACCATCCACTCATTTTTTTTGGAATCTCTCATTAGTAAGGTAATACATCTATGGTAATAGTATAGTAAAAACCCCATATGGTTGATCTTTTGAACCCGCTTCAAGCCATGGTGACTAATCAACCAATCTCGGGGTAAACAGTCTTGACTGCTTCTGTTTACTTTCACTTAATTCTTGTACATAGGAAATGAGATTGAATTCCTTTAACAGCAAATTTTGAAGCCATTTTTTTTTCACTCATATAACTATCTGGTTAAATTCATCAACCCAATAATGTAAATATTCAAATCATTTAACTTTCTGAAATATGGGAAATTTTATGTCTTACCGAATCACACGTAGAGATATTGACAATACACACAGAGTTAATGGTATTTCATAACTAATTGATTGAGCAGCAGCCCTTAATCCACCTAAAAAGGAATATTTATTGTTTGATCCATATCCCGACATAAGAAGTCCAACGGGAGCAAGACTTGAAATGGCGATCCATAAAAAAACACCAATACTAAGATCGGCTAGAATAAAGCGATAACTAAAAGGAATTACTGAATAACTTAGTAAAATGGATATGACTGCTATCGACGGCCCGATACTGAATAAGCGAGTATCTCCTCTAGATGGAAGAAGATTCTCTTTGAAAAGTAGTTTTGTACCATCTGCTAAAGCTTGAAGAATTCCCAAAGGCCCCGCGTATTCGGGGCCAATACGTTGTTGTATCCCTGCAGATATTTCTCTTTCTAACCAAACAATTACTAGTACACCCAGTGTAATTCCTAATACAAGAATGAAAATAGGAACAAGCATCCATATGATCTCGTAGGCTTCTTGTAAGGATTCCAATCTGAAAAAAGAATTGATGGCTTGTATTTCTGTTGTATCAATTATCATTTTAACGATCAACTTCTCCCATAATGATATCTATGCTACCTAATATCGTCATAATATCAGCCAATTTCATTCTTTTAACTAGCTGTGGAAGAATTTGCAAGTTGATAAAACCCGGTGGTCGAATTTTCCATCTCCAAGGAAAAACACTCCTATCTCCTATCAGAAAAATTCCCAATTCTCCTTTTGGTGCTTCGACTCTTACATAAAGTTCTTGTTTGGACAATTCAAAAGTTGGAGAAGGTTTTTTACTAATAAATCGATATTCAAAATCATTCCATTCAGGGTCTTTTATTCTATCAAAGCGTCGGCTTTCTAAATTCTCAAAGGGCCCCCCTGGAATTCCTTCCAGAGCCTGTTGGATAATTTTTATAGATTCTGTCATTTCACTGATTCGTACTAAATACCGAGCTAATGAATCCCCTTCTTTTTGCCATTGAATCTCCCAATCAAATTCGTCGTAACACTCATAACGATCCACTTTACGAAGATCCCATTGTATTCCGGAAGCTCGTAGCATTGGCCCCGATAAACCCCAATTTAGTGCTTCTTCTCCGCCAATAATGCCTATGCCTTCAACTCGTTCTAAAAAAATAGGATTGCGTGTAATAAGCTTTTGATATTCAGCAACCCCAGTTAAAAAATAATCACAAAAATCCAAACATTTATCTATCCAGCCATGAGGTAGATCAGCGGTGACTCCTCCGATACGAAAATAATTATGCATCAGGCGCATACCGGTAGCAGCTTCGAATAGGTCATATATTAATTCTCGTTCTCGAAAAATATAGAAGAAGGGGGTCTGTGCTCCAATATCTGCCATAAAAGGGCCAAGCCATAACAGATGGGAAGCGATACGACTCAACTCCAACATAATAGCTCTGATATAGCTAGCCCTTTTAGGTACTTGAATGTTGCCCAGCTGTTCAGGTCCATTTACAGTTATTGCTTCTGTGAACATAGTAGCTAAATAATCCCAGCGTGTCACATAAGGCAAATATTGTATAATTGTTCGATTTTCCGCAATTTTCTCCATCCCTCTATGTAAATAACCCAATATTGGTTCACAGTCAATAACATCTTCACCATCGAGAGTAACGATCAGTCGAAGAACACCATGCATTGATGGGTGGTGAGGGCCCATATTGACTATCATGAGGTCTTTTCTTGTAGTTGGTGCAATCATAAGTTTTTCCCAAGTCATTCTTCCGTGCATTGCTGAAAGTAAAAAGAGGTTTATCAAAATTAAAACGACTAAGCTCAAACGGTATCACGCTTCAAATTAACGAGTTTTTATCTCTCGAATATCCAACTTACCGATTAATTCTTTATAGCGTCCTCTATTTTTTTTTGACAAATAGGCCAGCAGCCGTTGACGTTTTCCCAAAATCTTTCTCAAACCTCTCTGAGAGGAAAAGTCTTTTTTGTGCAATTTCAAATGCGAAGTAAGTCTCCTTATCTTAGTGGTGAAACTTAATACTTGAAATTCAACGCACCCTTTGTTTTCTTCATTTTCTTTTTGAGAAATAACCGAAATGAATGAATTTTTTACCATAAAAAAAATTCCCCCCTCCTTTTTACAGATATGGATTTTACCGATCAGTAATAATAATAATGCTATTAATTTGAATACAATAATCGAATTCCAATTTTTTTATGAAATCCTAATTTTCTGAATTCCTATCAATCCAATCTTAGATTGGATTGATTAGATAGGAATAGAAAAAAATTGGTACATTTTTGCATCGAAGAATTTAGACCTAAAATGAAGAAGATTTTAGTGATTCATTTCATATTGGATACTAGAATGAAATGTGAGACAAGATATGTGATTTGTCTATTTGTTTGCTTTCCTATACCCTATAATTATATCCCCTATCCTATTGTAGGGTATAGGATATATAGAATGTAGGGTATAGGATATATAGAAACAGTCTATTATCCCCAAATTTTTAATCGTGGGTACAGATGTATCCTTAACATATTGAAACGACTACCATTATTGGTATCAAACCAATAACGATTCATACAAGCTAAATCTTCTAATCGATAATTAGGCCAAAGAAAGAACTTTAATTTCATTAATTGATTTTTCTCTCTATTAAGATGGTTATTGGCCTGTAAAACTTGGCTGCCGTTTTTTACGTTTTTTCCTTTCCAAAATACCAGATTTCCATCTATATAATTTCTATTGTTTGAATTGAAAGAAATTAGAATTCTCAATTTTCTATGACGTCTAAACGATAAAATATTTTCAGGAACAAGTAAATCAACACGATTTTTGTCTCTATTTCCAGCTATTCTCTTGCGTGGTGAAATAGTTTCATCAAAATTTTTGTTAGAAACATATCTCTGCTCTTGGTATTTTTGATTCGTTTGGTGCTTACTCTTATGAACTAATGAAATAGCTATGGTTTGATACATAATAAATTGTCCATCTTTTTTTACAGACAGACGAATGGGTTCGAAAATCAATACTCCCTTCTTCATCAATTCTGAAAGAGTTAAATTCTTCTGAATCAGCATTATATCCAAATAAATTTCTCTCTTTTGAATCGAGGATATAGTAATTCTTCTTGGATCTATCAGTTTAAGCAGGAGACAATATACCTTGATATTATTGATCATTCTTTGATTCAAAGTCTCATCCCATCTCAATTGAAAAAGCAAATAACGTTTCAGGAATAAATTTCGTTCCGTTTCCGTGTTACTTTTGTATTGTTTTTTCTTTTTCCCGTCCGATCTTGCATAATTTTCGTCAATATTTTTTTGTTGTGAGAGAACAGATCGCCGATCTCCTCGACTTGTAGGTTCTTTTTCTTCTTGATTTTGGTGCTTTTTATTCAATGCTATCAAAAAACTTCTCCTTTCATCAATTTTTTGATTATTTAAATTTAAAAGAAGTAATTTGCTTGGTATAAACCAAGGTTTCATTTTATATGTCTTATAAAGTAATACAAATTCTGGGAAGAACCAAAGTTCCAGATTCGATATGGAATGCTTTAGCATTTTTTCATTCATTCCCATCCAATCAAAAAATCCTTTGTAGGAATTTGGTAAATTGATTTCTGGGATTATAAGATAAAAAAGATCTTTTTTAGAAATTATTTGAGAATTATTAGTATGAATTTGAGTATTTTTATTCCTATTACTATCGATTAGTATCCAAGCCTCAATATCAACTTTTTGCCTAAGATAAAATTGGAAAATTTGCCAATCGAAATATTTTCTATCAGTCGGGTTTGCCATATATAGAATATCGACCCTTCCTAGCCCATTTTTTTTAATGGGGATGTTCCTCAGTATATCAAAAAAGGTTTCTTTAGGCGTGTTATAGGAAATTTCTTGGTTCTTATTTACTTGAAAGGGAGATCTATAAAAAAAGCATTCTGCTTTATTTTCATAATTAAGAAATTTATATGATAAAAGATCATATATATAGTATTTTCGAAAATTATCTTTTTGATTAGATAATGAATATACTTCAAATTGTTTTTTGGAATCAATTAATTGATCTTTTTCATATGAATGCCATTTGTTTAAATTTTCCTTTTTAGCTATACGAGGCTGATGAATTGTATTTCGCCACTTTTCTAGTATTAATCTAGACCAGATGGTCTGAGATAACTGGTATTGATAATGTTCTCTTAACCAGTTTTTCCATTGATTTGTTTCATAATTCAAAAGTTTCTTATCTGCGAATTTTGAATGAACCACTCCTTGTGTTTCAAAAAAATCCTTTATTTTAGGCTTAAGAAAGGGGGCGATTCCTTGATATGGTGGAACAACAGATTTTAACGAGTTACTAACTTCAATTTGTGATAATTTGTAAAATACATATGCTTGTGACACGGATGATAAGTCATAAAAAAAATGTGAATTTGCTTTAATATTACTAATATCATCAAACGGCTTTTTTTTTTTTATAGTCGAAAGAACGGGAACTGGAGTTTTCTTTTTTTTATTAATTCTTTCTTCGTTTCTTTTTCTTGGATTATTGAAAATGGATGATTTATCAATAATTTTTTTTATTAATTCAAGAAAAAGTTTTGTATTTCTTCTGGGAATATTTATGATATATAAAAATATATCTGTGTATATTTTTTCAATGAAAAATTTAAAAAAAAATGGTAATTTACGGATTAATCGAGCATTTCTTCTTTTTAATATTTGCCATTTTTTGAATCTTTTAGCATTATAACTTGTTTTGTTAAGACTAAGATTATTTATTCTTGGAGTTACTTTTTTTTTCTCTTTTGTGATTCTTTTTATTTGGTTTTGAATTGTATTTGTTCTATCGGTCAGATCCTTCATTTTTTTTTCTGTCAATGAAGAATTTGCCCAACTCGGCGATGCAATTTGACTAAATGATTTGTGAATTATCTGATTACTTATTCTGGAATCTTTTTCTTCTTTAATTTGACCCGATTCATATACTTCTACTTTTCTTAATCTAAATAAGAGAATTGGACTTACTTTTGAAAGTTTTTTTATTATTTTTTTTATAAAAATAACACTTTTGATAATCCACTTTTTTGTTTCTTTTGAAACTTGTCGAAGTAATTTTGTTTTTCCTTTGAAAATTTTTAGAGCTCGAAAATACTTCTTTTTATATTTTCCAATTTTTTTTTCAAATTCTTTTAAAATGGGTTTCAAAAAGGAAGGTCGTTTTCGGGGGGAACCAAAAGGAAGTTCGGTTTCCATTCCCCAAATTGTTAAAAAACAAAAATCATCTTTTTCTTCTTTTTTCTTTTTCATTAGATCTTTCTGAAAGGATCGTAATTTCGATTTGTGCCAAGGTTTCAGACAGAAAGGAAATAATATTTTTATCTGAATACCGTCTGTTAACCAATTTTTCGGAAATTCTGTTTCGGATAATGGAACGCCATTATAGGTACATTTAAGATGGGTCTCTCTATTCCATTCCTGTAAATCCTCAGACCATTCAGGAAGTTGCAATAGGAATATACGTCCAATATTTTTCGCAATTATAAATGAAGGTAATAGAATATATTTTCTAAAAATAGAGTGAGTTAGTAACATGCAACCTCTTATTACTTGTGCAAGTAGAATGCTATCCCAGGCCTCTGCTATTTCTCTTCGTGCTTTTTCCTTTCTTTTGTTCTTTTCTTTTTTTTCTGCTCTTTTTGTTTGTTCTTTTGTATACTCTACAAATTTGAATGCTTCCTCCTTTCCCACCCAATTTGTAAAAATTAGTTTAATCAACCCGGACATATCAAAAGAAAAAAGAGTCGATTTTTGTAGTCTTTCCAAAAAAAGAGGGGAATGCACATTTGCTTGAAACACTTTGAAAATAACTATTTTACGTCTTTGAGCTCGCATAGAACCTTTGATTATACCGTGCCGAAAGTCTGATTGTTGTGAATAACGTATCAAGGCCGCTTCATCTATTTGATCGGGCATAGTAGTATCCGTAGTAGTATTAGTATCCATATTCTGCTTGTTAGCAGTAAAAATTACTACACGTTTGCCTTTTCTTGAACGAATTTGATGATCTACTGGTACGTTTTCTTGATATTCTCCTGATTGTTGTTCTAAATCCGTGATTAATTTGTATGACCATCGAGGGATTTTTTTACCAATTTCTTTTATTCTAATTGACTTTCTGCTAATTTTTTGACCCTTAGCATCAGTTACAATTTTCGTTAATAAATAGTTAAAATATT